TATAATATTATTTAAATTATTATTTATTAATATTTAATTATTATTAATATTAATTATTATTATTAATATTAATTTCATTTTTTTTTTTTTTTTTATATGTTATTTTATCTATCTGTTTTTTTTATCTTATTTTATGTTATTTTTTAAAATGCAGTTAATTCATTTATTCAATTGATCTTTTTTCTCTATATTTTATATCAAAAAAATTAGCTCAATAAAATCTGGTTTTGTTGTTATAGAACACGGTATTCTATAGTAACAATATTCTATAGTAGCAAAGCAATAAGAAATACGAATAATAAATAAAAAAGTATGAATAGAACAAAAGAGGGGGGAGGAAATAATAAAGAAAAATTTATACAAAGCTAGATATGAGTCATCCACACCCTCTTTTTTGTATTTCATTAATTGAATTTTGTTTGATTAAGACTAAGTTCCGTAAAAACCCCCGCCTTCTTTAAAATATCATGAACAGTTCCTGTGGGTTGAGCTCCTTTTTCAAGGAAATAGAGAATAGCGGGAACATTTAAATAGGTTTGATTATTTATCGGATCATAAAAACCCACTTTTCGAAGATCTCTTCCCTCTCTTCGGGATCGAACATCAATTGCAACGATTCGATAAACGGCTCATTGGGATAGATGTAGTTAAATAATACCCCCCCCCTAGAAACGTATAAGAAGTTTTCTCCTCGTACGGCTCGAGAAAAAAAATGATTCAATTCAAACTTATGTCTATGTATGGAATTAGAATGTCAAAAAGATCCATAAAACCAGCAAATCAATTAGACATTTAAACCTGTCTTTTTTTTTTTTCGAAAAAAAAAAAGAAGAAAAAAGCATTTGTACTCTCATAACTCAAGTCAAATAACTCTCAAAATGCTAAAAAAAAAAATCCTTAGGCATTCTTTTATTGAGTGGTCTCTAACCCCTTTTTTGTTTGTCTCGTTTAGAATCTATTTCGATTCTTCTAGTTGTTGAGACAATTGAAAAGGGTATTTCCTTGTTCTAGGATCCTTTATCTTTGCCTTGAATCATTGGGTTTAGACATTACTTCGGCGATATTTAATCATTTCAAAAATGGCAGCAACATGCCCCTTTTTCTCTCTTTTTTTCTTTCTATCAAAGAATCATATGAACGATTAATTCCCGCAGGATACACTTTTGATCGAAAGAATTTTACCAATTCCAACAATTTTTCTTTTTGATTTGAAAATAGTTTGAATCGGAGCCTTTCGATTTTTATATCAAAAATAGACTTACGAAGTTGTTCCAACTTATTGATTTCCATTAACTAACCCTAGATCCTTGCCCCTGAAAAATGGATGTTTCTCTTCGAGCTCCATCCTGTACTATTTACATTACAACCCAACAAAAAGACGGATTATAATAGAACAGAACAAAGGATGTCGAGCCAAAAGCACCTTCATTTCTACATAATGGAAAGTGGTGGGTTTTGACATCCACAGCCGATCATGTCCTTCAAGTCGCACGTTGCTTTCTACCACATCGTTTCAAACGAAGTTTTACCATAACATTCCTCTAGTTTGGAACATTGATTCAATTATGGAATCATGAATAGTCATTGGTTCAGTCGATACATAGTAATCTATCTATACTTCTTCCTTACTATATGAAATAAATTTCCTTCTATATGAAATAAATAGATAATTTAGGAAGAAAAAGCCTCAACTCAATAAGAATTCAAATTAACCCATATTGTATTGTATGAATACAATATATTTTAATTTTTTTAAACTTTTATTTTTGTATTCTAATTAAACTTTTCTATTCTAATAAAAAAAAAAAAATTAAAAATATCATTAATAATATCACGAATATTATAAATAACACAAATAAACTAATCGTTTTGAATCTACCTTGCATCTTCAAATAACTCGATAGAATAGATTCGCCAATCTCACAGTTCTTCGAGTGCCAATCTTAAGAAATCATTAAAAATCAAAAGCAAGAATCCCATTTTCTCCAATATTTGACTCTTAGAAAGAAGGTTGTTAAAAAAAAGAGCAATTTAGATTCGGATATCGTTATTCTGATATATAAAAAGAGTATGCTCTGGGACGGAAGGATTCGAACCTCCGAATAGCGGGACCAAAACCCGTTGCCTTACCACTTGGCCACGCCCCATTTCGATTTCTATTTGAAACTACTAAACACTAATATGGGTATTCCTTGTTCGTCAATTCCAGTTCCAAATAGCTATGGAATAGATTAGATTCTTGCTAGGATTTTGGCACGTATGGATAGAGAATTAAACCGAATTTATTGATCATTACATATAATTCAATTAAGATATTGTATGAAAGTATGATTTCTTCTATTCTCTTGTAAGAATTGAAGGCTTTTTGATTGGGTGAGTTCAAAGAATTATTGTTTAGTCTGCCTTATTTTCCTTTCTTCATTTTTTCCTTATATCAAAAAACATATTAATAACTCAATCAAAATTATCTCCAAGAACAAAAATTTGTTATGCTTAATAT